CGTAATTTCTTTGGTCTTCAAAAAGAAGGACTTTGTTTCCTTTGTCTCTAAGTTTATTTAAGGTTTAGTACGCGTAATGATATTGATTGTGAATCACTCAAATGATTATTCCTTGCTCAAAGATATTCATTTGTACGTATATCACAAGACTTGTGATAGGGGAAAAGCATTTCCGTCCGGAGCCTTTAGCCCTTTTGAAATTGAAAACAAAAAAATGAGGAGCATAGCCACCTTCAAACTGTTAATAAAAAAAGGATAACTAGTTAGGGAGTGAAATAAGCTCTTGGGGATAGAGGGACTTGAACCCTCACGATTTTTAAAGTCGACGGATTTTCCTCTTACTATAAATTTCATTGTTGTCAGTATTGACATGTAGAACGGGACTCTATCTTCATTCTCGTCCGATTAATCAGTTCTTCAAAAGATCTATCAGACTATGGAGTAAATGAATATTTGATTCTTTTTTCAACTTGGAATCGATTCATAACCCAACAATTCTTCCTTTTTTTAATATAAATTTTTTCATTTCATATTCTAAAATTTTTATTTAGATAGAATTATCTATTTTATAATATATATTTCATATTCATATTATATAAAATATAATTCAGATTATCAGATTATATATATATAAATACAGATTACGGATTCGGGTTGTCATTAATCATTTGATATAGTTCACTACGTATATGCTTTACCCTTTTTTTTATTGAAGTTTTGACGGAAGAATTATTATAAGAACACAACACAGTCAACCCCATTTGTTAGAACAACTTCCTTTGAGTCTCTGCACCTTTCCTTTTTTTTTTTTTTTTATTCTTGCTTTCTGAACCCTTATTTTTTTCTTTTTTTTTTTGAAAAAAGGAGTTGGCTCAGGATTGCCCCATTTTTATTAATTCCGGGGTTTCTCTGAATTTGAAAGTTTTCACTTAGTAGGTTTCCATACTAAGGCTCAAGCCAATTAAGTCCGTAGCGTCTACCGATTTCGCCATATCCCCCTTTCTTTTTTTTTTTAATTAGGATCTCAGTGGAATGTCTTTCCCCCCTCTTTTTTATTCTTTTATGTCGGAACCGTCGAATTCATTAGATTTGATACGGATTACTATACCGATTACTAGATCGAAAGGTGTTTCCTCCTTTTTTCTTTTTTGTCTAACTTCTTTCATCTCTATCGAAAGCCTATATTTTATTTTTGATTTGGTCTAATTAGAAATGATTCTATCATTTCTGTAGCTGCAATTCAATATGGATGGATATATACCATATATATCTTCTTATCCTTTTATTTTCCCATGCAATTTTTAATACTCAAGGGTTCGATTCTTTGTTTTTCATCTTAGTCTCTGAATGAAAGCAAAAGAATATTTTCTATCTTATTATGTTATTATGATCTATCTGGATTTCATCTTTATCGATTCTAAATTCTTATAATTCGAATTTTTTTTTTAATGAATTTTTTTATTCTTATCCTTTCCTTCCTTTTTTTAGGTTTTTTTCTTAGGGCAGACCTATATACTATAACAAAAAACAAAAATGAAAATAAATATCCATTTATATTAATAATATAATTATTTTCAATTTTGATTTGAAATGAATTTTCAAATTCATAGACTCACTAAACTAAATAGAAATAAAATTTCATATAATTTCTAAATAGAACGAAATAGAATTTAAATAGAATTTAATTATTCTAGACAAAAATAAAAAATATATAGAAATGAAAGAAATAAAAAAAACGAAATTCAATATTTATTTGATTTGAAATAAAATTTTTTTTTTATTATAAAAGAATAAAAATGAATAGTTAATAATATTTAATAGCTAAGCCTAGACTAAGGTATAGTTTATCGAATTCCTATGTATGTAGAATTTCTGTGAGCCCGCTTAGCTCAGAGGTTAGAGCATCGCATTTGTAATGCGATGGTCATCGGTTCGACTCCGATAGCCGGCTTTTCTCTATTTTTTTTTTTTTGTTCGATTTATTTTACATGATGAATAATTTTTTGAAATCAAAGAACAAACAATAAGGTCCCCTTTCTTTTCTTATTCATATGAATAAAAGGAAAAGAAAGAGTCTTTTTCCTGATTTGGTGTGCGGAGATTTAACCCTCTCTTTTACTTTTTTTTATTTTACTTACATATTTTAAAATAAAAATACAAAATTAAATATATAATAAAAAGCGTATAGGATATTTATACAATAATAATTCATTTCATTATTTATTATTTATTGTAATACAATACTTCAGGGGATTTCACTTCATTTATCATTTAGTTCAGTTTTAATTTCGATTTCTTTTGTAAAATGAAATATAAAAAAAGAAAATAAATAAAGAAAAAAGAAAGGAGTCTTTATGTCGCGTTACCGAGGGCCTCGTTTCAAAAAAATACGCCGTCTAGGGGCTTTGCCTGGATTAACTAATAAAAGGCCTAGAGACGAAACTCATCTTAGAAACCGATCACGTTACGGGAAAAGATCTCAATATCGTATTCGTCTAGAAGAAAAACAAAAATTGCGTTTTCATTATGGTATTACAGAACGACAATTACTTAAATACGTGCGTATCGCTAGAAAATCCAAAGGGTCAACAGGTCAGGTTTTACTACAATTACTTGAAATGCGTTTGGATAACATCCTTTTTAGGTTGGGTATGGCTCCGACTATTCCGGCAGCCCGCCAATTAGTTAACCATAGACATATTTTAGTTAATGGTCGTATAGTAGATATACCAAGTTATCGTTGCAACCCCCAAGATACTATTATGGCGAGGGATGAACAAAAATCCAGAACTCTAATTAAAAATTATCTTGATTCATCCCCCCGTAAGGAATTGCCCAAACATTTGACCCTTCACCCATTCCCATATAAAGGATTAGTCAATCAAATAATAGATAGTAAGTGGGTCGGTTTAAAAATAAATGAATTGCTAGTGGTAGAATATTATTCCCGTCAGACTTAACCCTAAATAAAATACAAAGCAAAGAGTTCGGACAATTTTGCCCCCTTCTTTTGCCAAAGTAAATTGACTTAAGGTTTAAAGTCAGGGGTTTGGTCCGGATTTTCTCCGACTCATATATCCTACCCCTCCCTGGATTTTTCCTATTCATGTATCATAGATCGGCAGAAAGATTTTCATTCCTTGCCCGTACTTTACTTTACCAGTATTTTACGTACCGCAGCAAGGAAAAGTCAAATATATATTAAAATCAAAATAAAAGAAGGACCTAACTGTTATGTTCTACTACTAAATTAAATGGTATTTCTTGTTGTTTGATTTGTTACAGTTAGGAATGTTGGCGAATTAGGCGAAAGTATGGAAAGAGAGGGATTCGAACCCTCGGTAAACAAAAGCCTACATAGCAGTTCCAATGCTACGCCTTAAACCACTCGGCCATCTCTCCTACACAATGATTATGACTCATAAACCGAAGAAATAGCGAGACATTACTATAATTAATTCATATTTATATGAATACTTTCGATTTTTGTTTCGATAGGGATGACCAGCCCAAATAGACCGGATTAAATCAATGAATTTGAACGAATCCACTGATTGATTGATGGGTTTATGTTTTTTAGACCATGTATGATTAATGGATACTCTTCACCCATGGTTCTATTTCGATTTAGACGACAATTCCATAAAAATTCGAAAATTCCTTTCTAGTTTTAAAGTTCTCACTAACAAATCCTTTATCTCATCGATCTATTACAAATTCATGAATCATCCCGGGGATGTTTCTATTTGGTTGTATAGTGTATACTCGCTATGGACACAGGAAAAATAAACAGTTATTCTATTGATTTCCATCATAGAATGATTATTCGATTCTTTTTCTTTTACTCTTCTTTAGATCATAATTCAATCAAAATGATTTTTGACCTAATCGAAAAATTCCTTGATTCTTCCGCTTCGATGAAATTGGAATAGTTCCTATACTACTACATTTGTTTTGTATGAATTCGAACAGGATTCAACTATTTTATTTCTTATTGATTCTTGTTATTGATTTTTGAAAAAGGAGCAATTTGAGTATTTGGAATAATTGGAATAAAAAAAATTTTAAATATTAAAAAAATTAAGTAGTAGGAGAAGGTTCATTAAATTTATTTTGTTTGGAAATGAATCTGCTTTTATGTTATTTCGTACTGTAAAAATCCTTTGTTTGTGGGATCATTTTCCCCCAAAGAAAGGATAATGAGAAGAATTATAGAATGGATTGATACCTATGCCTAGATCACGTATAAATGGAAATTTTATTGATAAGACCTTTTCAATTGTGGCCAATATCTTATTACGAATAATTCCGACAACTTCAGGAGAAAAAGAGGCATTTACTTATTACAGAGATGGTGTGATTTGATTCTTTTTTTTTTTTTAATTCAATTTTACTGCTTCTAGTTTTACGAAAAAGGCATACGATTTGAGATAGAAAGAAAAAATATTCTTATTCTATATTATTGAAATAAACTTCTATATTATTGAAATAAACCTACGCTTGTTGAAGGTGAAGTTTAGAAATAGAACAATTCCTTCTGTCGTGTATCCTCGATTGATGCAGCCTCAAATACTATGCTTCAGTTATCGATTTTAGTATTGAGCGAAAGGTTACACCTCTGTGTTCTGTATTACGGGTCAATCCTACTTCCTGGTAATATAGTATCAATAGGCGGCATAGGGGAAGAAGCACTACACCCAGCAATCGACAACACAAAAGCTTTGTTAAAAATTACCTACCTACTCCCCTCTCGTATCTGGATTGGGACTAACAAAAATGGTTGGGACAACAAATATCCATCTCGTTCGTACTTTGGTTATCCATATAACCATCGAAGACTGTTGAAGTGACTATTTCCTGGAAATTAGGAGGCGTTGAGGACAAAGGAATTGCTGGAGTTATCCTTTCTATTCAGTATCAAGACGTTTGATGTTAGTAAAAGCTCTTTCGAAAGAAGGTTGGCTAGATATTTTTTGTAAAAACGCTAGCCCCGCTCAGTC